TAATTAAATTTATCAATTTAATTAAAATTTTATTTTTTTTTTTTTTTCACTATAGATAAAAAAAAATGATGAACTATTTTGTAGCTAATTTTTAACTATTTTATTCAAAAAAAATTGAATTGAATTGCGATTAAAAAATTTTTGGAAATTTTGGAAATTTTGGAAATTTTAAAATGAATTGCCTGATTAAAGGACAACTTTGATGAAGTTGATTATATAAAATATTTTATATTCATTATAGCTAAAAATACAAATACCAACCCGTATATTTAAAAATTTTCATAAATAAATAAATTATTCAAATTATAAAATTTATACCTAACAGAATTAAACTGTTTCCAAAAGAATCAAAATCTTTTATGCATTATACACTAAAGTATATATAATTAAAAAGATAAGCTAACAAAGCTACTGGGTTCATACCCCATTTATAAAGGTTATAATCCTTTTCTTTTTAATTTTTAATGAATCATCAAAAATTATATTTTTAATAATTTTAATTTCTAGATCATTAATTACAGTTTCATCCAACTCTTGGTTAAGAGCTTGAATAGGATTAGAAATTAATTTATTATCTTTTATCCCCCTAATAAGAGATAATAAAAACTTAATTTCATCGGAAACCTCCCTAAAATATTTCCTAATTCAAGCAATCGCATCATCAATTCTATTATTTAGCATTATTTTATTTATAACAAAAAGAAACTTTTTAAATACAATAATTTTAAAAAACGATTATTCAAAAAGAATAATTCTTTCTTCATTAATATTAAAAAGTGGAATATCCCCTTTCCACTGATGATTTCCTAATGTAATAGAAGGACTTTCTTGAATAAATTGTTTAATTTTAATAACATGACAAAAAATTGCACCATTAACACTTATTTCATATTTAGTAACAAAATTTATGTTCCTATTATGTATCTTTTCATCAGTTTTTATTGGATCTATTATAGGATTAAATCAAACTTCATTACGAAAGTTAATAGCCTATTCATCAATCAATCATTTAGGATGAATATTAGCTTCAATACAATCAAATGAATTAATATGAATAATCTATTTTTTATTCTATTCATTTTTATCTTTTAATCTAATTTTTATATTCAACAATTTTAATTTATCTCATTTTAATCAACTATTTTCTTCATTTTTTAATAACAAAATAATCAAATTATTCCTATTTTTAAATTTTTTATCCTTAGGAGGATTACCGCCTTTTATTGGATTTATCCCAAAATGATTAGTAATTCAACAAATAACATTTAATAACCAATCATTTTTAGTTTTTTTCATAATATTAACAACTCTAATTACTTTATTTTTCTATATCCGTATTTGCTATTCAGCTTTTTTAATTAATTATTTTGAATTGAATTCAATTTTAATTACATCATATTACAAATTTTCTAATTTTTTATGATTTTTTATGTCATTTATTTCAATTTTTGGATTATTCATTATCAGATTAATGTATTTCTAACTTTGAAGGCTTTAAGTTAACAAAACTAATAACCTTCAAAGTTAGAAATACAAGTTTAATCTTCTAAACCTTAAAGTAATTTTATTAAAATCCACAAGTTTTAGTATAATTATACTCCTTTAAATTTGCAATTTAAAATCATTATTGACTACAAAACCAAAAAATTGATTAAAAAGAATAATTCTTATTTATAAATTTACAGTCTACCGCTTATAATTCAGCCATTTAATCAATTATTATATAATTTACCTTGTAAGTATTGTTGTGGAAATACGAAACAATGGTTATTTTCTACAAATCATAAAGATATCGGAACATTATACTTTTTATTTGGAGCGTGATCTGGAATAGTGGGTACTTCATTAAGAATCCTAATTCGCTCTGAATTAGGTCACCCAGGAGCCTTAATTGGAGATGATCAAATTTACAATGTAATTGTAACAGCTCACGCTTTTGTAATAATTTTTTTTATGGTTATACCAATCATAATTGGAGGGTTCGGAAATTGATTAGTTCCATTAATACTAGGAGCACCCGATATAGCTTTCCCTCGAATAAATAATATAAGTTTCTGATTACTGCCCCCATCTCTTACTCTTTTAATAGAAAGAAGAATAGTTGAAAACGGGTCTGGCACAGGTTGAACTGTTTATCCTCCACTATCTTCAACAATTGCTCATAGAGGAGCATCAGTTGATTTAGCTATTTTTTCACTTCATATAGCTGGAATTTCTTCAATTCTAGGAGCAGTAAATTTTATTACAACAGTAATTAATATACGATCAACAGGAATTAATTTTGATCGAATACCCCTATTTGTATGATCAGTAATTATTACTGCATTACTTCTTCTTCTTTCACTTCCAGTTTTAGCAGGAGCTATCACTATGCTATTAACAGATCGAAACTTAAATACTTCATTTTTTGACCCCGCTGGAGGAGGAGACCCAATTCTATACCAACATTTATTCTGATTCTTTGGTCATCCTGAAGTTTACATTTTAATTTTACCGGGATTTGGAATAATTTCCCATATTATTAGCCAAGAATGTGGAAAAAAAGAAACATTCGGCTCTCTAGGAATAATTTATGCTATATTAGCTATTGGATTATTAGGGTTTATTGTATGAGCTCATCATATATTCACTGTAGGAATAGACGTAGATACACGAGCTTATTTTACATCAGCTACTATAATTATTGCTGTTCCAACGGGAATTAAAATTTTTAGATGATTAGCTACTCTTCATGGAACTCAATTAAATTATTCACCATCATTAATTTGATCACTAGGATTTGTATTTTTATTTACTGTAGGAGGATTAACAGGAGTTGTTCTAGCTAATTCTTCTATTGATATTATTCTTCATGACACATACTACGTAGTAGCCCACTTCCATTATGTTTTATCTATAGGAGCAGTATTTGCTATTATAGCAGGATTTGTACATTGATATCCCCTGTTCACAGGTCTAATATTAAACACAAATATACTTTATAAACAATTTTCAATTATATTCATTGGAGTAAATTTAACATTTTTTCCTCAACATTTTTTAGGATTAGCAGGAATACCTCGACGATACTCAGACTACCCAGATTCATATACAACATGAAATATTATCTCATCAATTGGCTCATCTATTAGATTACTAGGAATCTTATTTTTTATTTACATTATCTGAGAAAGAATAACATTACAAAATTATATTATTTTTTCAAATCAATTAAACTCATCAATTGAATGATACCAAAACAACCCACCATCTGAACATAGATATAATGAATTACCTATTTTGCTAAACTAATACCTTAAATCTATCTAGTCTAATATGGCAGATTAGTGCAAAAGATTTAAAACCTTTATATAAAGTTTACTTTTATTAGAAAAAAAAAAAAAATTGTTGAATTATTCACTATAAATGAAATATGTCAACATGATCAAACTTAGGACTTCAAAATAGTGCTTCCCCTCTAATAGAACAATTAATCTTTTTTCATGACCACACTTTATTAATTTTAGTGTTAATTACTATAATAGTTAGGTACCTAATAACAATATTATTTTTTAATAAATTTACTAATCGATATCTTCTTCATGGACAAACTATTGAAATAATTTGAACTATTATACCTGCTATTATTTTACTATTTATTGCATTACCTTCCCTTAAACTATTGTATTTAATAGATGAAATCAATGAACCAATAATTACATTAAAAACCATTGGTCATCAATGATACTGAAGATACGAATACTCAGACTTCTTAAATTTAGAATTTGATTCATATATAATCCCTACAAATGAATTATCTAACGAAATATTTCGATTATTAGATGTAGACAATCGAGTTATCTTGCCAATAAATTCACAAATCCGAATTTTAATTTCTGCTGCCGATGTGATTCATTCATGAACAGTTCCAGCACTAGGAGTGAAAATAGACGGAACTCCAGGTCGATTAAATCAATCAAATTTCTTAATCAACCGACCTGGTTTATTTTTTGGTCAATGCTCAGAAATTTGCGGAGCTAATCATAGATTTATGCCTATTGTAGTTGAAAGAGTAACATATAATTACTTCATAAAATGAATTCAGTCTAATTTAAACTAATTCATTAGATGTCTGAAAGCAAGAATAGGTCTCTTAAATCTTTTAATAGTAAATTAGCAATTACTTCTAATGATTATATTTAAACTAATAAAAAATTAGTTAAAGTATAACATTAGTATGTCAAACTAAAATTATTAATTATTAATATTTTTTTATTCCTCAAATATCTCCAATTGGTTGATTAAGCTTATTTATAGTTTTTTCATTTATGTTTATTATAATTAATATTATAAATTATTATGTAATCATCTATAAATCAAATCATAAATTAATTAAATCAAAATATAATTATAAAACTATTAATTGAATATGATAACTAATTTATTTTCTGTGTTTGACCCTACATCAAGAATCTTTAATATTTCATTAAACTGAATAAGAACAATAATTGGTATTTTACTAATTCCATCAATATACTGAATTATGCCATCTCGATATAACCTACTGTGAACAAATGTAATAACTACTCTTCATAAAGAATTTAAAACCTTACTAGGCTCATCTATAAAAACAGGGAGAACATTTATTTTTATCTCTCTATTTTCAATAATTTTGTTCAATAATTTTATAGGACTATTCCCTTATATTTTCACTAGCACTAGACATTTATCTATAACTTTAACCTTATCTTTACCTATATGATTATCATTTATAATTTTTGGTTGATTAAATAACACACAACATATATTTGCCCACCTAGTTCCTCAAGGAACCCCAACTATTTTAATACCATTTATAGTATGTATCGAAACAATTAGTAATATTATTCGTCCAGGTACTTTAGCAGTTCGTCTAACAGCAAACATAATCGCAGGTCACTTACTAATAACTTTACTAGGAAATACTGGTAACTCACTATCAATACTAATAGTTTTTATTTTATTATTAGTTCAAATTATTCTATTAACCTTAGAATCAGCTGTGGCAATCATTCAATCTTATGTTTTCGCAGTTCTAAGAACTTTATATTCTAGAGAAGTAACCTAATAAACTAAATGTCAACTCACTCAAATCATCCTTTTCATTTAGTTGATTATAGGCCATGACCATTACTTGGATCAATCGGAGCTATAACAATATTATCAGGAATAGTAAAATGATTTAATAAAACTGATTCAACCTTACTTTTTTTAGGAAATATTATTACTTTATTAACTGTTTATCAATGATGACGAGATGTTTCACGAGAAAGAACATACCAAGGAATCCATACTTATGTAGTAACATTAGGGTTACGATGAGGAATAATTTTATTTATTACGTCTGAAGTAATATTCTTTATTTCTTTCTTTTGAGCTTTTTTTCATAGAAGTTTATCACCTTCTATTGAGATGGGCTCAATGTGACCTCCTATAGGAATTGTTACATTTAACCCATTCCAAATCCCGTTATTAAACACATCAATTTTACTATCTTCAGGAATTACTGTTACATGAGCTCATCATAGATTAATAGAAGGCAATCATACACAAACTACCCAAGGACTATTCTTTACCGTTATACTAGGAATCTATTTTTCAATATTGCAATTATACGAATATATTGAAGCACCTTTTACAATTGCAGACTCAGTATTTGGATCTTCATTTTTCATAGCAACTGGATTCCATGGAATTCACGTATTAATTGGAACAATGTTTCTTTTAACCTGTTTAGTTCGTCATTTAAACAACCATTTTTCATCTGCTCATCATTTTGGTTTTGAGGCAGCAGCTTGATATTGACACTTTGTTGATATTGTTTGACTATTTTTATATGTAACAATTTACTGATGAGGAGGTAATTAAATTTTTATGTAACATGTAATACATACGTATGAATTAAATATTTTTATAGTATATTTATAGTACACTTGACTTCCAATCAAAAAGACTAACTTCTTAGTTTAAATAATTTATTCAATTTTTATAATAACATTAATTATTATTTTTATTTCTATGTTAATTATATATTTAGCATCTATTATTTCAAAAAAAACTAACTCAGATCGAGAAAAATCATCTCCATTTGAGTGCGGGTTTGACCCAAAATCATCATCTCGACTTCCTTTCTCTCTACGATTCTTTTTAATTACAATTATTTTTTTAATTTTTGATGTAGAAATCGCATTAATTTTTCCCATAATCTTAACAATAAGCTATAGACATATGCTACACTGATCAATTACTTCTATTATTTTCATTGCAATTTTACTAATAGGAGTATATCATGAATGAAACCAAGGTATACTAAATTGAACAAAATAATAGGGTTATAGTTAAATATAACATTTGATTTGCATTCAAAAAATATTGATCACTCAATTTACCTTGCGTTGAATTTGAAGTGATTTAATTACAATTAGTTTCGACCTAATCTTAGGTTCTTACCCTTATTCTATATTTATAAATAATAAATAAATTCTGCATATAATTAATTAAAACCAAATAGAGGTATATCACTGTTAATGATAAAAATGAGAATTTCTCTAATTAAAGAAATATGATGAACAAGTATTAGCTTCTAACTTTATACTTTAATGGTTGAATTCCATTTATATTTCTAATTTATATAGTTTAATAAAAACAATACATTTTCAATGTATAAATAAATTTATATTATTTTATAATTTACTAAATAAAGTTATTTAATCATTTAAAGATAAATTTATCTCCTTAATATCTTCAATATCACACTCTAATTATAAGCCATTTAAATTTTTATAAAACTAACATAATAATAATTAATCAAAAAACAAATAACAACAAATGAACCTTTAAATTATTATTCTGCAATAAATTTAACTCGCTTGAAGAGTTCATTAAACAATTAAATAAATTTTGCCTTCCTAAATATTCTGACCAACCCTGATCAAATAATTTAACATAATTTGTTCCAAAATATAAAGGAAATTTAATAATTCCATAAGTACTAATGTAAGGCATAAATCATATATACCCAACAAAATAAACTATAAAATAATTAAAAAAATCCTTTTTATAATAAATGTGAAAATTGAACATAGTATATCCCAATAAACCTCCTAAAATACAAACTAATAATGGTATAATTTTTAAATATATAGGTAAAATTAATACAATAGGAGTAGGAAAAATCAATCAATTTAATAGACTACCGCCAATAATTCTTATTACCAATAAACTTATTATACCCTTTAACATAATTCAACCTTCATCACTCAACATATTTAAATTTGTTGAATTGAATTCACCTGTTAAAGAATAAAAAACTAACCGAAATGAATAACAAACCGTCAACCCAGTAGAAACAAAATATAAAAAAAATGATAACAAATTAATATAACTAAAACAAACTATTTCCAAAATTAGATCCTTCGAATAAAATCCAGCTAAAAAAGGCATTCCACATAAAGCTAAATTAGCTACATTCAAACAGCCAATTGTTATAGGCATGTGAATTCTAAGACCCCCTATATAACGAATGTCCTGATTATTATTTATATTATGAATAATTGAACCTGCACACATAAATAATAAAGCTTTAAATAAAGCATGACTTAATAAATGAAAAAATGCTAATTTTAAAAATCCTATAGATAAAATTCTTATTATTAAACCTAATTGTCTTAAAGTCGATAAGGCAATAATTTTTTTTAAATCAAACTCAAAATTAGCCCCTAACCCTGACATAAACATAGTTAAACCAGATACTAATAATAAAAATTGACCTAAAAATGTATCAACAAAAATAATATTAAACCGAATTAGTAAATATACTCCTGCAGTAACTAAAGTAGAAGAATGAACTAAAGCGGACACAGGAGTAGGCGCTGCTATAGCAGCAGGTAACCATGAAGAAAAGGGAATTTGAGCACTCTTAGTTATGGCAGCTAATATAACAAGAAAACCAATAATTATTATTTCTCTATCTATTTTATAAGCCTCCAAAAAAAATAAATAATTTCAACTTCCATAATTTAATATTCAAGAAATAGCTAATAAAATTGCAACATCACCAATTCGATTTGATAAAACCGTTAATATTCCTGAATTGAATGACTTCACATTATTAAAATAAATTACTAAACAATATGAAACTAAACCTAGCCCATCCCAACCTAATAAGATTCTAATTAAATTAGGTCTAATAATCAATAACATTATTGATATAACAAATATAATAACTAAAAAAATAAATCGATTAATATTTTTATCTTCTATTATATACTCCTTTCTATATAAAACAACTATTGAAGAAATTAATATAACAAAAGATATAAAAATTAATCTTATTCAATCAAATAACATAGTTATCACAATTCTTGTTGAATTGAATGATAAAACCTCCCATTCAATAAAAATAATGATATCTATTAATAAATAATAAAGTCTAACTAAAAATAAAATAAATCTTAACATCAATAAAACTATAAAAAAAATTGTACAGATAGATAAAAATTTTATGATCTAAAATGAAATTAATTCATATCCTTGAATTCACAATTCAATATTTTTATAAACTATTTAAATTAAATTAACCATAACATACATATATCACTTTTTAAAACCAATAAATTTAAAGGAAATCAATGTAAAAATAATAATAAAAACTCACGAATATTACCTCTTCTATATGAATAACAACCTGAATAAATCTTTCCGTGTTGAGTATAAGAAAATAAATATAAAGTATAGGCAGCTCTAAAAAATGAAATCAATCTTAACGAAATCATAGATAATCAAGATCATATAACAATTCTATTTAATAAAGAAATTTCACCTAATAAATTTAAAGAAGGAGGAGCAGCCATATTAGATGATCTCAATAAAAATCATCATATTGATATTCTAGGTATAAAAGTTAATATTCCCTTATTGATTAATATTCTTCGACTTCCTATTCGTTCATAAGAAATATTAGCCAAACAAAATAAGCCCGAAGAACATAAACCATGAGCAATCATTAATGCATAAGAACCTCTAAACCCCCAATAAGTTAAAGTCATAAGTCCTCTTAAAACAATACCTATATGAGCTACTGAAGAATAAGCAATTAAAGACTTTAAATCAGTCTGTCGCAAACAAACTAAACTAATAAAAATTCCACCAACCAACCTAATTCTAATTCAAATATAATTAAACTTTAAAGAATAAAACTGTAAAATCATCAAAATTCGTAATAAACCGTACCCCCCTAATTTTAACATAATTCCAGCTAAAATTATTGACCCTGAAACAGGAGCTTCTACATGTGCTTTAGGAAGCCATAAATGAAATAAAAATATTGGTATTTTTACTAAAAATGCTATAATTAAAACAAAATAAAGTAATTCATTATTTAACAACATAATTAAATTTATTAAATAAAAATTTAAATAATAATAATTAAAATATAATCAAAAAATACCAATTAATATTGGTAAAGAAACTAATAAAGTATAAAATAATAAATATATTCCAGCTTGTAAGCGCTCAGGCTGATAACCCCATCCTAAAATTAAAAATAAAGTTGGAATTAATCTTCTTTCAAAAAATAAATAAAATATAAACAAATTTATTCTTCTAAAAGTCAAAAACAAAAATAATATTAATATAACCACATTTATAACAAACAACCCTTCATTTAACTTAAAAAATTTCACTGATTCTCTTGCTATAATTATTAATGAACAAATTCATAGTCTTAACAAAATTAACCCATAAGATAATATATCACACCCTATGAAATAAGAAATCATTATTCAATAATTAGAAAAATAATTATTTAAAATTCATAAAAAAGTTAATAGTAATATCATATTTTGAACCATTCAAAAAATGTTATTAATTAAACAAATAGGAATTATAAAAATAATAAAAAATATAAATTTTATCATTACAAAATATTAAATGACTGAAAATAATCATTTCCATGGGTACGAATTATTGAAACTAAAATAGATAGACCTAAGGAACCTTCACAAACTCTAAAGGTTAAAAATACTATTAAAAAATAACTCTCTAAATTATAAACATTTAAAAATATAAAAATAAATATAAACAATACTAAAACAATAAACTCTAAAATTAATAGCATAGACAACAAATGTTTTCGACTAGATACAAAAACAAATAAACCTATAAAAAAAATTAATTCACAAACTAATAAATTAACATTTATCATAAGTTTTAGTAATTTAATAAAAATATTGGTCTTGTAAATCAAAAATAAGAGTATTTCTTCTAAAATTTCAAAAGAAAAGATTCATCTTTATCATTAATCTCCAAAATTAATATTTTATTAAACTATCTTTTGATATTATTCAATCTATTATTTATTCTATAATTTTAACTTCAAGATTTATTTTTATACAAATAAATCATCCTTTAGCTATAGGATTAACTTTATTAGTTCAAACCATTTTAATTTCTTTAATTACTGGACTATTGACTAAATCATTTTGATTTTCATATATTTTATTTTTAATTTTTATAGGTGGTATGCTAGTTTTATTTATTTATGTTACATCATTGGCCTCTAATGAAATATTTTCACTATCCATAAAGCTATCAATCGTATCTATAATAATATTTTCATCTTATATTTTAATTTTACTATTTTTATTAGATGATAGGCTAATAAACTTATTATTTAAAAATAATGAAATAAACAGAATCATATACTTAAATTCATCAATTGACCAAACATTAAATATAAATAAATTATACAACTATCCAACTAACATAATTACAATTATATTAATTAATTACTTATTTATTACACTAATTGTAGTAGTTAAAGTTACCAAATTATTTTTTGGACCAATTCGAGTAATAAATTAAACACTAATGAATAAACCTATACGAATTAAACACCCCCTATTTAACATTGCAAATGGAGCCCTTATTGATTTACCAGCTCCAATTAATATTTCATCATGATGAAATTTTGGTTCTCTTTTAGGACTATGCTTAATAATTCAAATTTTAACTGGATTATTTTTAGCCATACATTACACAGCAGACATTAATATAGCATTTAATAGAGTCAATCACATTTGTCGAGATGTAAACTTTGGGTGATTATTACGAACTTTACATGCTAATGGAGCATCATTTTTTTTTATCTGCATTTATTTACACATTGGACGAGGAATATACTATAATTCTTATCTTTTTACACAAACATGATTAATTGGAGTAATTATTTTATTTTTAGTAATAGCTACAGCATTTATAGGCTATGTTCTACCCTGAGGTCAAATATCATTTTGAGGGGCAACAGTAATTACTAACTTACTATCAGCCATCCCCTACTTAGGAATTGACTTAGTTCAATGAATTTGAGGAGGATTTGCTGTTGATAATGCAACCTTAACTCGATTTTTTACATTTCACTTCATTTTACCATTCATTGTATTAGCAATAGTAATAATTCACTTATTATTTTTACATCAAACAGGCTCTAATAATCCAATAGGATTAAACTCAAATATTGACAAAATCCCATTCCATCCTTACTTCACCTTTAAAGACATCTTTGGATTTATTATTATAATTTTATCATTAATTATATTAACATTAATTAACCCATATTTACTGGGTGACCCAGATAACTTTATTCCTGCTAATCCATTGGTTACACCAATTCATATTCAACCTGAATGGTACTTTTTATTTGCCTATGCTATTCTTCGATCAATTCCAAATAAATTAGGAGGAGTTATAGCCTTAGTTCTATCAATTGCAATTTTAGCAATTATACCATTTTATCATCTAAGAAATTTTCGAGGAATTCAATTTTATCCAATAAATAAAATTTTATTCTGAATAATAGTAGTTTCAGTTATTCTTCTTACATGAATTGGAGCTCGACCTGTTGAAAATCCATATATCATTGTAGGACAAATATTAACCATTATTTACTTTTTATACTACTTAATTAATCCGCTAATTTCTAAATGATGAGATAACTTATTAAATTAATTAGTTAATGAGCTTGAATTAAGCATATGTCTTGAAAACATAAGATAGAAAAATAATTTCTATTAACTTTACTAATATTTATTAATAAAATAACAATTATTAAAAAAACTTTAAACCCAATAAAAAACAATAAACAATTTAAAGAAAAAGGTAAAAAACATTTTCATGCTATATATATTAATTTATCATAACGAAATCGGGGTAAAGTACCACGAACCCAAATAAATAAAAAGGAAATATAAGTTAACTTTAAATAAAATATAAATCTTATTAAATCACCACCCAAAAAAATAACTGAAAAAAACATTCTTATAAATAAAATTCTAGAATATTCAGCTAAAAAAATTAAAGCAAACCCACCTCTTCTATACTCTACATTAAATCCTGAAACTAACTCAGACTCCCCTTCAGCAAAATCAAATGGTGTTCGATTAGTTTCTGCTAAAGAAATTCTAAATCAAACTAATACAATAGGTAATAAAATAAATATAAATCAAATATAATACTGATATTTATAAAATCCAATTATATTATAGTCTCCAATTAAAAAAATAAAAGATAATATAACTAAAGCTAACCTAACTTCATATGAAATAGTCTGCGCTACTGATCGTAAACCCCCTAATAAAGCATAATTAGAATTAGATGACCAACCAGCAATCATTACAGTATAAACCCCCAACCTAGTACAACATAAAAAAAATAAAATACCCAAATCAAAAGAATACAACTTAATAAATATTGGTATACATATTCAGACAATTAAAGACAAAAACAAGGAAAAAACAGGAGAAAAATAATAAGAAATATAATTAGACACTAATGGATATGTTTGCTCCTTAGTAAATAACTTAATTGCATCAGAAAAAGGCTGAGGAATACCAAAAAATCCAACTTTATTTGGTCCCTTACGTAACTGAATATAACCTAAAACTTTTCGCTCTAATAAAGTTAAAAAAGCTACCCCAACTAATACACAAATAATCAATAATAATCTCATAATTAAAGATAATATAATTTCCAATATATAACTCATACTACTATTTGTAAATTAAATTACATACATAAATTCTAAATTTATTACATTTTCTGTCAAAATAGTTGAATTATTAATGACATTCATATAATAAAATATTATTATTTAAATATTCAATCCTTTCGTACTAAAATATTTTATTTATTTAAAGATAGAAACCAACCTGGCTCACACCGGTTTGAACTCAGATCATGTAAGAATTTAAAAGTCGAACAGACTTATAACTTAAGCTACTGCACTTAAACATATTTCTTAATCCAACATCGAGGTCGTAATCTTTTTTATTGATAAGAACTCTCCAAAAAAATTACGCTGTTATCCCTAAAGTAACTTAATTTATTAATCAATAATAATGGATCAACCAATTCAAACATAATTGTAAAAATAATTAAAAGTTATTTAAATTTTAATATCACCCCAATAAAATACCATCAATATTATGTTAAAAAATATCTATAAAAACATAATAAATTAGATATAAAGATTTATAGGGTCTTCTCGTCTTTTAAAAAAATTTTAGCTTTTTTACTAAAAAATAAAATTCTATAATAAATTGTTATGAAACAGTCAATATCTCGTCCAACCATTCATACCAGCCTTCAATTAAAAGACTAATTATTATGCTACCTTTGCACAGTTAAAATACTGCGGCCATTCAAATTTTATCAATGGGCAGGCTAGACTTTAAATTTATTACTAAAAAACATGTTTTTGTTAAACAGGCGAATATTTATTTGCCTAATTCTTTATAAAAACTTATCAGTAAAAAATTAATTATACAATATTTTATATACTAATTTTATCATTATTTATTCTTAAATTTAATTATTAAGAAAATTTTTATAAAAAATTAAAACTAATTAAATAATCAAAAATATAAAATAATTTATAACAATATCATAAAAAATTACTAATTCTAAGCATATTTTTATTAACATTATTTAATAATTTTTAACAATTTATTTTATAGCTAATCCCATAAAATATATATTTATTTTAATACAAAATTATTCAATTAAATCCATACTAAAATAAATTTAAATTAAATTTATTTCTTAAAAAACTAGATACCTTTAAAAACGAATAACATTTCATTTCTAATAAATTATTAAATATAATTTTATCACATTAAAAATAATAATCCATTAACTCTTTTAAAATCGAGAAAAATAACTATTTATTCTTTAATTAATAAACCCTGATACACAAGGTACAATAAATAAAATTTTCTTATAAAATAATAATTTTTCAAATTATTTCAATTTTCTTTTACAATACTAATAAACTATTATTAATTATAATTTTTTCTATAAATTATACTAAAACAATTAAGTCTATAATTATTTTTAATAAATTAAATTATAAAATTTAATACATAAATTTAATAAATAAAATATAAATCAATTTATATTGATTTGCACAAAAATCACTTCAATGTAAATGAAATACTTTACTAAATAAGCTTTAAATTGTCATTCTAGATACACCTTCCGGTACATCTACTATGTTACGACTTATCTTATTTTATAAATAAGAGCGACGGGCGATGTGTACATATTTTAGAGCTAAAATCAAATAATTTATCTATATTATTTTACTATCAAATCCACCTTCAATATAATATTTCAATTATACATCCATATAAATAAATTTATTGTAACTCATAACAACCTTAAATATAAGCTACACCTTTATCTGATATAAATTTTTATAAAAATTATAGAAAATTATAAATTTTTAAAAAATATTCTTATAACGACGATATACAAACTAAAACAAATTTAAGTAAGATACAACGTGGATTATCGATTACTTTACAAGTTCCTCTGAATAGACTAAAATACCGCCAAATTTTTTAAGTTTCAAGATCATAACTAATACTACTCAAATAATTAATTTACATTTATAATAATAGGGTATCTAATCCTAGTTTTTTAAAAAATTTCCAAGATTCATTTATATAATAATAAATATATCATAAAATTAAAATTTTACTTAATAAGTTTACGAACAATTTTTTATAACAAATTAACTTTTATTAACATAATTTACTTGTATAAATTGTATAACCGCAACTGCTGGCACAAAATATGTCTATACTACCTAAAATTACTATATCTAAATTTCTTTAATTTACAAAACTAATTACTACAATTATATAAATAATTATAATTTTTTAAATATATAATTAAATCACACAAAAATTTATATATAAATTAATTTAATAATAAATTTTTAAGCCAAAATAAAACTTTATATTAAATATTTAAAATAATGTATATGTGTGTATATATGTATACAATTTATTTAATAATAACATAATTTAAATAATAATATTATGAGTAAATAATTTTTAAAAATAGAAATAGAGAAAAAAAGTGTGTGTGTGTGTGTGTATATATATAAAATATGTGTATACATAAAATTATTAATAGTATTAATATATTGTTGAATTGAATTGCGATTAAAAAATTTTTAATTTTAAACCCTTATGTTAACTAATATTCGTATTTCCTGCAATATAATACAATTTAAGATAATTATTAATTAAAAATCAAATTAAAATAATTTTATAAAATCCCCTAATTTTATAAAAATATTATAATCATCAATAATAACTTAAATTCAAAAATAAATATATTAATTTTTATAAATTTATTAATTTTTATAAATATTATCCCCTAAATATTTATAATCACAATTCAATTCAAACATAAAATTTATTATAGTTATCCCCTAATAACTGTAATAAATTTATTGAATAATTAAATTAATAAATCTATAATTAAATAATAAATTTCAAAAATACTTATTTTTAATAAACAAAAATAAAATTTAATTTAAAAACCAATAAATTTATAATAATTTTCTTAATAATTTTAATTAATTATTGTTTTAAAT